GAATTAAATACATATTAGTTAATTAAATATTAAATAATATGAGACTCGAAATGAAAGTACCCTTCTCGCATACATTCCCCATTACGTTGTCGGAACAAAAATATTGCATGTATCAATATGGATGGAAATATTTAGTACATGAAATAGCGATTTGCTAGATATATAAATAGATATATAAGATATAACTAATAAAACGGATCTTGTGTTCTGGAATTGGAATCAAAGAAAGATATTTAAAATGGCTCATATGTTGTGACATGGAATAAATGTTTCTCGGTAAAGGAAGGGAATAGTAATTTATTCATTCCTAATTTATTCCTATAGAACGTCTAGGAACAAGAAGATTAAATCGGATATATCGACAGATTCCCGCGTAGTCCAAAGAAAAAAAAAGATCCAATTTCATCTCTATCGAATTTTAATATCAGAATAGTGGATATAATTATGATGCAATGGGTTAGGTCCACTTACTTTTTATTTTGTTGATTTCTAATCGATTTAATTGGAATAATGGAAAATAGGAAAGGAATAGTAATATTTGAAGATTTAACGAGACGACTTATCCTTACATTCATTATAATATTTAATATAATATTTATAATATAATAATTATATTATTTATTTAATAATATATTTAATTTATTAAAATAGCAAATTGATAACCATACTATAATTAATTATAATGTTATAATTTTGATTATATATTAAAATATTAAATTATACGGTTTGTTACTTTTTTTTTATTACTTTATTACAAAGATCAACAATATCTTTAATATCTTTATTCGCACTTCAAATATGAATACTACTGCCGGAGTTTTATGATTTATGAAAAAATCATAGCCCCTTATCGGATTTGAACCGATGACTTACGCCTTACCATGGCGTTACTCTACCACTGAGTTAAAAGGGCTTGTTTGATCCAATTCCTGAATAAAGACACTATGAGTTTAGTATATATACTTATTATAATAGATGTACATAGATATATCTTATAATAAGTATAAGGGTTCATTCAGGAATGAAAAATTTTCTTTATCCAGTAAAAGTAAATTAAATAATTTAATATAATTTAATATAGAGTATATAATATAGGTAAAATAAAACGGTTTATTGATATTGGATTTGATAAATATCAATACAATGAATTGTTTCAAGACTATCCTAATTGACATCATAACTAAATTCATTTGAGTGATACATGTATCCACTAATTTAACATAGATCCAAGATATTTCATTGAATCATTGATAAAGAGATTCGGATAAAGAGATTCGGCGTGGCCTTTGAACCAAACTTTTATCGAAAAAAATTGTATAGAAAGAATCGTGAAAGACGGAAAGATCCTTCGTATCGAGTCATACCATTCCATTATATTGACAATTTTAAAAAACTATTCATACTATGAACATAGTATGATGGCGGTCGTGCAAGTCTGCCCCCATCGTCTAGCGGTTCAGGACATCTCTCTTTCAAGGAGGCAGCGGGGATTCGACTTCCCCTGGGGGTAGGGTACTACGAAAGGAAGTTGATCGTGGATTATCAATAAGCCTGGAATTGATTCTTCCTGGGTCGATGCCCGAGCGGTTAATGGGGACGGACTGTAAATTCGTTGGCAATATGTCTACGCTGGTTCAAATCCAGCTCGGCCCAATAATTTGCCGATCCGCCATGAAATGATATAATATAACCCATTTGTTGCTCTCCAGAAATGCCCGATCCCCCAATCCCAATACGGAAGAAATCCATTTTATGATATATCTATACCACTATTTATTTACTCTCTTTTTACAAGAAATTCTGATCTTGCTAATGATCTAGATTCATATCAGGATCCGTAACTATAAAGTAAAGTTTAAGGAAAAGAGTAAATAAAAAAAAAGTTTTTTGATTGAACGAGTGATTATCCAATTGATTTGGCAATAACGAAAGGATTACTAGTAATACCGGCTGCTCTCACTAAAGTACATATACATATGGGTATCGATATATCACACTCGCAGCTCTGTTACAACACGCCAATTCTAATCGAAATTGAAAGGGTTAGAATGAAATCATAAAAATATGTATACTTTATTTTATTATGGTATTTACTTGGGATTGTAGTTCAATTGGTCAGAGCACCGCCCTGTCAAGGCGGAAGCTGCGGGTTCGAGCCCCGTCAGTCCCGACGAATCCAAATCCAATAAAAAACTATATCAATTCATCTCTCTATTTTTTGTGAAAAGAAGTCCAAATAACATAATTTCATTCCCAACAGCGATCCCTCTTCTTTTTTTCTTTTTCGTTTCACATTTATCATCAACCAAATGGGGGAATTTCCATTTCTTCGACTAGTACCGATTCGATTGATGGGAGAGAGGCATATGTGGATTAGTACAATTATTATATTATTAGCATCAGATTCAGGATTCCACGGGATACCGTACTGTACTGGGTCTGGCTTTTTCAATTACTCCCGATCTGTGAAATATGAAATAGAGTAGAGTATGTTTCCCGGGAGTACATACATAAATGGAATTTGTACAATGTAAAATAAATTGAACATAGTTACTGTGTATAGAATAGTATAGAATACTTTTTTTTTTAAGATTAAAATAAAAGTATATCCTTTTCGGGCCCTATTTTGTGTAACCTCAATTTCAAATTTTACTAATTTGAAATAATCTATCTCATTCAAATTTCGCATTGAGCTTTTGATATATGCGTCCCATTCCTAATCCAATGAAAGAGGATATTCAAAAAATAAAGATCAAACAAGGATCACTTTTTTATTAGCGAGGTAATGAATTTTTTTTTTTTTTTTATTTTTTTAGAAAGGTTTTTCCTTGAAAGAACAAACTTTTTAAATTTATATATAAATATATAAAAAAATAGTTAATTTGATGGAATATTCGATTTTTTTATACCGGAATTTGTACTCGTCTTTATCATACTTCTTTTGTTTTCCAAGAAGATTGGATCATTAAAAAAAGGAGTTTATAACTTAGCTCCTTCCTTTTTTTTCATTGAGCTTCTATTGTTTGTTGGGGTTTGTTTAGAACCAATGGTAAGTGGAAAGGCGGTTAGATGATACTTCATCAGATGATTGTACAAAGAGGGCGGTAGGTTATAGAAAAGAAAGAATGGAAAAGAATGATAAATAAATAAAGGAATTATTGATTGTATCGGGAATCAAATTTTGAGTTCAGTATGGATAAAAGATCGTCCTATGTTATACTATTCAATTCTTGACGATGAATCGATTTGATAGCTCCGATATTGTTATTCATGATATTGATCCGATTCGATATCATCGAGATGTAATGCATCCCATTGAATTTACAGGCGAAAGATTTATTATCTCTATGGGATTAACTCCCGAGTTATTGCGAATTAAAGAAAAATTAAACAATGAGATTATGGAAGTAAATATTCTCGCATTTATTGCTACTGCACTGTTTATTCTAGTTCCTACTGCTTTTTTACTTATAATATACGTAAAAACAGTCAGCCAAGGTGATTAATTTGAATTAAACTTGATTTTTTATTTCTTATCAATAATTGCAGAGAAGAAAAGGATAAAAATTAGAAAAGGATAAAAATTTCGCGTCTTAAATGAAATGGGCAGACTAGAATCAGTCGTATTCTATGAGATACGATAGTATGGTAGAAAGATTCAGATATTTCTTTCTACCATACTATCTAGTATTGTTATTGTAGTGTATAAAGTTGTATTGTAATGCGGGTTAATTTAATATAGATTAATATAGATCAATCTACAATAGTATCATAGATCAATCTACAATAGTATCATCATATTCCTTTTCTATATATAGAAATCGATTTAATTACGTATATATAAATCGATTTAATTACGTATACGTATATATAATTAATTACGTATATATAATATATATAGTGATAATGTATATTATATAGTATCCCAATTCTATTTCTTTACTTTATCTATTTGTATTTAATTTGTGTTGATTTCAATTAAATTAATTTGAAATAATCGAAAGCGACTTTTACGATTCGAATTCCTAGATTTCTGATTATTTTCAATATGAATCCCGATCGAAAGAATCAATGACTTCTTCGGATTTCGAAAAGGATTAGTAAAACCCGTCGACTTTTAACGTTTGAACCATGATATGAAATGGGTTCAATAAAACAAGCAAAACATAAATAAAATTTCTAAAATAGTAAAACTAAAACAAGCGGCGCAATATGTGACTCGCCCAAGACAATATTTTAGGATGTGCAGTATCTCGTTGGACAACTACTATGTTGTTTCCCAATGTGTATCCACGTAATGGAATAACCGAATAGTTTTCTCTTTGATCTTTGAACAGTAAAGAGGTAAACAAAATAAAAAAAAAAGTTCCGTTCTTCCTCATGGTCCATATCTAACTTTGGTAAGAGTCAGTTCATCGAAATAGAAAATTTATGAAGAATTCAGTTGGAATAAATTTCCTACCATTTGTATTCCTTTTACTTTTTTTACTTTCAAAATACGAACACGGAAATAATTGAAATATTTCTTTGATTGAAAGAGTATTCTTCATATATATTTATTATTCATAGAATACATTACTCAACTAAAATCCAAGAGAATTTCGAAATGAAGATATTTTTCATTTCTATTTCAATTTAAAAATAAAATTTTAAATTGAAATAGTGAAAAAAAAACTTTGGCGAACGATCTATAAAAACAAGTGATACTGTTTAGTTCCTAAACTCAATTAGTAGTACTTCTAGAGTCCACTCCTTCCCCATACTACTAGTGAAAGGGAAAACGTAAAGACTACCATTAAAGCAGCCCAAGCGAGATTTACTATATCCATGTGAATTATGTCCTCTATCTCTATGAAGGAATTATTCAATTATTGTTCACTAATAAATAATAGGGGAATCACTGGCGCAGAGTCAAAAAGTTATTCTGACCCAACACCGTTGATGAAACAATCCAATAAATCCAATTATAACAAGTTCTTATACGATTTCTAGTATAATTA